AGTAGTCTACTCCCCTCGAATGGAGAATCCCCTTCATTTTTAATTGAAATTAAAAGAGCATTCCTAAATTCATAAGAGATTTCCTTGTCTATCTTATGTATAATTTCATGCGATCTTTTAGGCCCAGACTTAACCTCGATGGTTATGCCACGATGTGCTTATTATATAAGTCTATATGCGATAGATAAACTTCGAAAACCATGATACTTTTGCTGATTTGAACACAAATTCCGTTCCTTAGAAAAGAGATGGAATAATGGAATTTTAGTAAATTCCCACAAAAAGTCCTTTTTACGAAGTAAAGCTTATATCTCTTTGTTACTAAACCATAGATCTATTCCCCTTTTCAATTAAATGGGAAATATTCCCTATACCCAAAGTTCTGAGTTTCATGTTACTCACTTAGAGAGACACGTCAGATCGGGGACATCCCAAATCAATTGATTGGAATGACAGTTTATTGTTGAAAATCTGTACAAAAAAAATTTTGATCAAATCACACATCGCAGTAAACTAGACCTTCTAATTCTTTAAGAGGTTTATCCAAAAGATTCGCGATATAACTAGGAAGACGTTTCAAATACCACACATGGGTTACTGGGCATGCGAGTTTTATATAGCCCATTTGATATCTACGTATCCGAGAATCAACAAATTCTACTCCACATTGTTCACAAAATTTTTGGTTGTCTTTTTTTTTCTCTCCGATCACTCGATAATTTCCACAAGCACAAATTCCACTTTTTACAGGTCCGAAAATTCTTTCGCAAAATAATCCATCTTTTTCAGGCTTATTAGTTTTGTAATGAAAAGTATAGGGCTTTGTTACCTCCCCAACTATCTCTCCATTAGGTAAGATCTTTTTTGCCCAAGCAATTATTTGTTGAGGAGAGACCGATCCAATTCGGAGTTGTTGATGTTTATATTGATCAATCATAGAGTCAAAATGATGATTCCATCCAATTAAGCTTCCTTCCTATGAATCCTGAAGTTCTTCTCAGATACAAGGAAATGATTCAATTCCATAGCTAAAGATCGTAGTTCTCGAACGAGTAATCGAAAGGATTCTGGGGCGTCCGCGGGCTTTGGTATTGTTCGTCCAATGATCGTAGTCGCGAGTACTATTTGACGAGCTTTAATATGATCAGATTTATAAGTAAGCATCTCTTGCAAAATATGAGCAACACCAAATCCCTCGAGAGCCCAAACCTCCATCTCACCTACGCGCTGTCCTCCTTGTTTAGCCCTTCCTCTAAGGGGTTGTTGCGTAACAAGTGCATAATGCCCACAAGAACGTCCGTGTATCTTATCATCAACTTGATGAATTAATTTCAAGATATAAGGCTTTCCTATTATAACAGGCTGTTCAAAAGGATTCCCTGTTCTTCCATCAAATATTCTGCTTTTGCCCGGATACTCGGGTTCAAATATCCACGGATTCGACGTTTGTTTACTGGCTTCATATAATTCAGAAAATACTAGTTTTCGCGAAGCCTCTTGCTCATATCTCTCATCAAAGGGTCCTATTCGATAATGTCTATCTAGCATATCTCCCGCTAATCCGAGTGAGCATTCAAATATCTGTCCTACATTCATTCTTGACGGAACTCCTAATGGGTTGAAGACCATATCAACGGGTCTTCCATTTTGCAAATAAGGCATATCCTGTCTAGGCAAAATTTTGGAAACGATACCCTTATTTCCATGTCTCCCGGCCACTTTATCACCTACTTTGATTTCACGTTTCTGCAATATATATATTCTAATAGTTTCTGGATTATAATTGGAACCTCTTTTTTTTTGAATCCATCTTACATCAATAACTCGACCTCTACCGCCTATAGGTAGTTTTAGACAAGTTTCCTTTGAGGAGGATACCTGAATTCCAAGTATAGCTCGTAATAATCTATCTTCTGGGGCATACGAGGATTCTTGTACCATTTGAGGCGTTAATTTCCCCACTAAGATATCGCCCGTCTCTACCCAAGATCCGGGGATAACAATTCCATTTTTGTCTAAATTTCGGAGTAAATGGGCTTCTAGGTGTGGGATTTCCTTAGTGATTTTTTCAGGACCGTGGCTTGTCACATGGGTTTGAATCTCATATTTACGTATGTGAAAAGAAGTATAAATATCTTCATAGACCAGACGTTCGCTGATGAGTACAGCATCTTCAGAATTGTAACCCTCCCATGGCATATAAACTACTAATATGTTTTTTCCCAAAGCAAGTTCGCCGCAAATTGTAGCAGCACCGTCCGCTAAGATTTGACCCTTTTTTATGCATTTACCGCGTTGAACTTGAGGTTTTTGATGCATGCAAGTAGTTTTATTAGAACCTTGATACATAACCAATGGGATGTTTAAAGTCTCCCCATTGCCCAATAGAAAGATCTTTTCAGTATCGGTATAAAAGATCTTTCCCTCGTGTTCCGCTATAGCGGAAGCCCCCGAATCTAAGGCTACTTGGCGTTCCAATCCAGTTCCCACAATGCACTTTTCGGACCGAAAAAGCGGAACTGCTTGACGTTGCATATTTGAACTCATTAAAGCTCGATTCGCATCATTATGCTCGATAAAAGGAATGAGCGAAGCGCCAATAGAAAAATATTGAAAAGGGAAAATACTTCGGAGATGAACCTGTTCCCATGCAATAGTCAGAAATTCTTGACGATATCGCGCTGGGACAATCTGTTCCTCCCGAATACTTCGATTCAGTGCTAAAGAATTTCCTGTAGCTACCATATAGTATTCATCTCTACTTGGTGATAAAAAAAGCATCCGTATTCTTTTTGATCTCTTATCAATTTCATAAAAAGGACTCTCTATAGACCCCCAACGACCAATTCTCCCATGAATAGCTAGAGATCCAATAAGTCCAACATTGATTCCTTCAGACGTATCAATTGGACAAATGCGTCCATAATGACTAGGATGAATATCTCGTATCCGAAAACTAGCAGTTCGCCCCGTCACCCCTCCGGGGCCCAAATAACTCAATTTTCTCCCATGAACTATTTGGGTCAATGGATTGGTTCGATCCAGAACTTGAGATAATGGATGTAATCCAAAAAAAGATTCAAAAGTAGTTGTTGGTGGAGTTGAAGTCACTAAATTCTGAGGAGTCGGTATCAATTTAAGTCTAATTGCTCCACATATAGTTCCTCTAACCATATTTTCTAAACGAACCAGAGCCAATCCGAATTGATCTTGTAAGAGATCTGCTACGGAACGAATACGTTTATTTTTCAAATGATTCATATCATCAAGTGTACCCATTCCAAATTTCATTCCAATCAAATGATCGGCAGCTGCCAATATATCTCGTGGTAACAAAAAAGTATTGGTCTGAGGTATATCAAGATTCAATCTTCGATTCAGATTTCGTCGACCAATCCTTCCTAATTCACATCTTTGGTGAAAAAATTTTTTTTGTAATTCCTTGCACAAAGATTCGGAAAATACAGGATCGCCGCCTACACAAGCAAATTGTTGATAAAACTCCAAAATGGCGTTTTCTTTTGACCCGATTTTTTTTTTTTCCTTATCATTCAAGAAAGACAAGAAGAGTTCGGGATAGCAAACATTCTCTAGAATTTCGCTTAAATTCAAACCCATAGCTGATAGTAGAACTAAAATAGATATCTTCTGTTTCCTACTGACACGAGCCCATATCTTTGCTTTTCTATCAATCTCTAGTTCTAATCTCCCTCCCCAATCCGATATTATAGTGCCAGTATAGACCAAAATCCCGTTATGGTCCAATTCTGACCGATAATAGATACCAGGGCTTTGCAATATTTGATTGATTACAATTCTATAAATTCCATTTACTATAGAAGTTCCTAAGGAGTTCATTAGAGGAATATTTCCAATAAAAATTGTTTGTTCTTGGATATCCTTATTGTTTTTCCAAATTAATCCTGCAGATACATATAATTCAGAGGAATATGTAAGTGATTCATATACAGCATCTTTTTCTTTTATCAAGGGTTCTACCAATTGGTATGTTTCCGCAAATAATTGAAATTCGATTTCTTGATCCAGATCTTCCATTTTTGGAAACTTATAAAATTCTTCTCTTAAGCCCCGATCAATGAACCTACAAAACCCTTCAAATTGTATCTGATTCAACCCCGGTATTGTAGACATTCCCGCATTTTCACCCCCAATCATTTTTTATTTTCCCCTTGTATTTTTTAGAAAATATCCCATCATTTGCTGTCTCATTATTCATCGAATAACATGAAAAAAATTAGCAATAATGGAATTGTTGTTGCTTTTACCGAATCACATGAAATTTTTTTATCAACCCCCGTCTAGGAAATACCTGTTAGGAAGAAACAAAAAGGGTCGGAATCGAATTTACTACTCAAATTGGAATTTGCAACAAAACAAACGGATAGAATCCAAATGGAAAGGAATTGAAACGACCCAACTCGACTTCTTGGTTTTTTTAGAATATCCAAAAAAAAATGGATTCCATTTATATTATAACATTATTATGTTATGATATTAGATATTTCAATTCGATTTGGATACCGGGAAAAAAATCGACTCGGGATTTGTTCGGCTCGATAAAAACCTAATCTAATAATCCTAAACAATATAATATAAATCATAGAATTGATTTTAGAATACTTAATCCCTTCCTTCCCTTTTCAATTTAATTTCTTTTTCCAAATTTATTTAATGTATTTATATTAAAAGGGAGAATTAGAATTTACAAAGGTGGGAGAGTTTACACACCACCCCTTCTTATTTGAGAATACAATTGGAATACGTAATAAAGCTAGTATATTTTTTAAACATGCACAAAGCTAACTTCCGTTGCTATAGCAAGCCATATATCTAGTATCTAGATTAGATACATGTCTCTTCCTTTTAGAGCAGTCCTATTTATTCGGTACAGAGCATGTCGTAGTCAATTTTGAAATCTCTATTGAATCTTCTCTTTTTTTTTTTCAAGGAAAACTTCTTTAAATTATGGAAGCACGAGAATCTTATTTCAAATTCTCGTATATACGTATCATATGCGGAATATAGATAAGATATCCGATAGATATTATCTCTGTAACAATTTCTAGTTCTATTCTAGGGTTTACATATACTGACAGTTACTGTTATAATTTAAATGTAGAAGGTTTTTTGAATAAAAAAGCAATATTGATAAATTATGTATCAAATTTAATTCTTTCTTATCTAATAACGACAAAACCATCTTCTCGTTTCGATTTCAAGAATTGTTCAGGAATTGTATAGTTAACGGTTCCGTTTTGTCCTTCCATTATTGCCTTTGTCGATCAAAGTGCAATTTCCTTTTCAATAAGGGTATTCTCATATATATATCGTTTTGGCGGCATGGCCGAGCGGTAAGGCGGGGGACTGCAAATCCTTTTTCCCCAGTTCAAATCCGGGTGTCGCCTGATCGACAAGAGAATTTAATTTTGACCTTTTAATTAAAAAAATGAGAGGAAAAAAGATTTATCTGTAATGTTTTCCGACTCTACTAGAAATCTGATCAAAACTTGTTTGATGCTCTAATAGAATTTATTGAATTGTTTCGTGTTAATATAATAGTTTTAGTGCAAACTCGAATTCCCCTTTGACTCTGTACCAGCGATTTAAATAAATATATATAGTTATTATAGTTTCTAGTATTCTCAGTGATTAGATTAATACCAAAAAAACAACAAGAATTAGTGAACAATAGTAAAATAATTCCTTCATAGTGATATTTTTTATAGAGATAGGAGAAAAAAGTCACATGGATCTAGTAAATCTTGCTTGGGCTGCTTTAATGGTAGTTTTCACATTTTCCCTTTCTCTCGTAGTATGGGGAAGAAGTGGACTTTAAAGGTCCGACTAATTGGGGTGGGGGATCCAACTGTATCAATTGTTTTCTAGCTGGGTTATGAAATCTTTATATTGAAGATTTCTTATTTCCTTTTAATTAATACCATACCAATTCCTTTAATTCCAATATATCCGCATTTCGGAAGTCTAGTTTATTTTATTTGAGTGGTGTAATGGATTCTATGCATAATAAATAGAGAATACTCTGTCAATCACGCAAATAGTGAAATTATTACCTTATTCTTGTTAAGGGGATGAAAAAAAAATAGGAAATTCTTTCCTATTCCAACCAAATTATTCCTAAGATTTCTATTTAGATGAACCGGCTCTTACCAAAGTTATATATCGAAAATTAGTGTAACCGCAGAACCCCTTTAACACCCACCCCCTTTTCTCTTCTTTCCCTTTTTTTTTCAAAGTTGGATTTCTAAGTTCTTTATTGAACTCATTTATTTGCAATCATGGTTAAAATGTAAAAAAGATTGGGGTTGACTACCAATCTTTTCAAAATACCGAAAAAGCTTCTCGTAGAAACTACCGATCATTTGTTAACTATTCCAACTTAACTTTTACAACTATTTAATCAATTACTTCTTGGAAATGCTAAAAGTATTACTCAATTTTTTTATATGATACCGGGATTGATATTAAGAATCATAAACCCATAAATTTGAATAGCAAAAATAAGAGTTGCTTTTGGATTATTACAGATTTTAGTGGACCCAATACAAGAAATGGATGAAATAAAGAAAAAATTCGAGCTACTATGCTATGTACATTAGATATAATAATGGAATTGAGATTCGATATATATAAGTCTATATATAAGAAGGTCGATCTGAATATTTAGATACATATTGTAGATTGATCTATAGAGTAAAACTTTTTGCGCTTCAATTATAGAATAGATAAGATAGATAATATGGTAGAAAGAAATCAAATTCTTTTCTTTCTACCATATTATCTATCCAGATTTTATAGAATTCTCTTGGTTCTAGTCCGATTATTTCATTTTTGAAATCTTAATAAAAAAATAGAACCTTTTTTTTCATTCACTGTATTGACATGAATTAAGAAATGTAATCATGTTTTAAGTCAAATTATTCACTTTGACTTACCGTCTTTACATAAATTATAAGTAAAAAGGCAGTGGGAACTAGAACGAACAGTGCAGTAGCAATAAATGCCAGAATATTTACTTCCATAATCTCTATGCTTTTTTTCTTTTATTTCCAATAAATAACTCGGGATCTAATCCCATAGAGATGGTAAATCTTTCGTCAGCAAATTCAATGGTCTAAATCACATCTCGATGATATAAAATGGGACCTATATCATATCATGAATAACAATATCTAAACTAAGCTATCAAATCGATTCATCGTCGAGAATGGAATAGTATAACATAGGAAGATCTTTTATCCATACCAAATTCAAAAAATGTCGTTTCTGATGCAATCAAAAATTCTGTTCTTTTTTTTAAACTTTTGAATTCAAAATTAAATAAATAAGGGTTTCCACGAAGCAAAAAAGAGGGGATCTCGGTTAGGAATGATATTCTTTTGTTATTTGGATTTCCTTTCACATACAAATTGGTGTCTTTTTTTGGATTTTTATTCATTCGGGACTGACGGGGCTCGAACCCGCAGCTTCCGCCTTGACAGGGCGGTGCTCTGACCAATTGAACTACAATCCCAGGAAAGGGGCGTACAGCATAGAAATTCTTATGCTTTCATTCAAACCTTTTGCTTTTGTTTTTATTATTTTAGATTAGAGAATCGTTTGCTGTAATTAACTGACAGAGACGTATCATATATCCATTATTTATATAATTATTCAATTATATCAATTATCAAAATAATTAGATATATTTATTGAATTGATATACCAATACGCACTTTAGAGATCGACATGGATTACTTGTAATCCCTTCATTCATTATTGCCAAATCAATAATTGAAAAATGAATCCATCAATACAAAAGAGATTAAATAAAGAAAGAGTCTATTCTTATTTTTATCCTTTTTTATACTTAGAGATCCTGATAAGGATCTAGATCATTAACAAGATTTTAATTTTATATGTTATGTATATATGGTCCGTAAAAAAAGATCCCTAAAGATTTATCCCATTTTTTTCTCCCATATCTGAGCATATTGGCCATTTCCGGAGAACAACAAATGGTTATATCTTTTTATGGTGGATCGGCAAATTATTGGGCCGAGCTGGATTTGAACCAGCGTAGACATATTGCCAACGAATTTACAGTCCGTCCCCATTAACCACTCGGGCATCGACCCAGGAAGAATCAATTTGATTCTTTTTAGATGATCCATGATCAACTTCCTTTCGTAGTACCCTACCCCCAGGGGAAGTCGAATCCCCGTTGCCTCCTTGAAAGAGAGATGTCCTGGACCACTAGACGATGGGGGCCCACTTTCCCGACCGCCGTTATGCTATGTTCTTAGTATAAACAGTTTTTTTTTTAATTGTCAATAGATTGGAATGATATGATTCGCTCAGAAGGATCTCCCCCCCCTTTTTTTCAAAATTCCATACCATATATTTTGGGAGTTCATCATCACGATTTCTAAATTGTTCATTCCAATCGCCAATCTATGATTCCAAAATTCCAAAAAAGTAGGATCTTTCGGAGAGTGGTTGGTTTGCTAGAAAAGGCGTAGCGTGGGTTAAAACCTTATTTTTTTTATTCATTTACAAAAAAATATCTCTATCTCATCCTAAGCCGGAAAAACCAAGAATAAATATGGAAATCGGGGGAAAGGATATGGATCAACAAGTTATTTTTTTTTTTTTTCAATAAGAATCGGTTCAAGAGCAGGAAAACTTGAATCCATTTTGCAACGATTCAATAAAATATTTGAATTGAATAAAATATTTGAATTGGTGGGTACATGTATCAATACCCAATACAATGAATTTCGTTATGATGAGGATAACTTGAATTCGAATCGCTCTTGAATTTATTTCAAATTCCATTGATATGATAAAATCGATATCATATCATTGAAAATAAAATCGAATATCAATAAACTTTTTTATTAACTATATGGATTTTCACTAGGTAAATCGAATTTTTTGTCCTTTAATGTGTCGCTATGTAGATAATAGATATATATATGTGCATATATTCTAACGGATATTCTAATATTATCTATATTTAGAAGTATATTCAGTAACAAATATCTGTACTAGACTCATATTGGCTTATTGCTGAATAAGGAATTGAATCAAGCGGAGCCCTTTTAACTCAGTGGTAGAGTAACGCCATGGTAAGGCGTAAGTCATCGGTTCAAATCCGATAAGGGGCTTTGAACCCGACCCTTTCTCATTTTCATAAAACAAAACTTCAGCAGTAGTATTCGTCTTTTGTAGTTTTCGTATTTGTAGTTTTCGTATTTGAAGGCAGAATAGAGATATTGTTGTTGTTCTTTTTTCTAAACTAAGAGTCTAATTTCAGTAGAAAATAGAATTCTGAATTGTAATAAACTATTGTTATCATTCTAATGAATTCAAATCAAATTATAGTAAACAATTTCTACTTAGTCTATTTATTACTTAGTCTATTTATAAAGTAGAACATCTTTATCAGTCTCTTTTTTTTTTTAATGAATAATGATATCTTCTTTATATTGCTATCTTCGATTATTCCAATAATAAAATTGCGAAACATTAAAAAAAAAAGTAAGTGGACCTAACCCATTGAATCAGAACTATATCTACTATTCTGATATTCAAATTCGATATAGATGAAATTAGAACAGCGGATCTTTTTTTTTTTTTTAGACTTCGTTTTGATTTGTACTTCGTAAGAATTTGTCGGTATTTACGATTAAATCCTCCTGTTCCTCAAGATTCTATAGGAATATTTTTCTATTCCCTTTCTCCAACTTATCCCAAGCTCCAAAATACAAGTCATTTCTTTTTTGAACACAAGAGAAGATCAATTTCCATTTCTATAAAATGGGGTATGATATAGAAAAAAATACATCAAATCGTGGCTTCACGTATCAAATATTTTCTTTTCATCTCGGTGCTTACGGTATGTTTCCGGCATTTAATGACTGGGAGAAAGAGACTTTTCACTTACAGTCTCTTCTCTTATTATTTTATTTAATATTAA